TTGATTATAAATTTTTTGATAATTGTTTTAATAATAGTTTTTATTTTGCAGGCTATTGCATTCATTACATTGTATGAGCGTCATTTATTGGGAAGTAGACAAAATCGTTTGGGTCCCACCAAGGTAAGATTTATGGGGGTTTTACAGGCTTTATTAGACGGGGTAAAGTTGTTAAAAAAGGAGCAAATAACACCCTTAAATTCTTCAGATTTGTCTTTTTTGTTGGTTCCGGGTATTGCCTTTGTAGTTATATATTTAGAGTGATATATTTTGCCTTATTTTTTTGATTTTTTAAGTTTTGAGTATTCAATGTTATTTTTTTTATGTTTAATTGGGTTTTCGGTTTATACAACTTTAATCAGAGGTATTGTAAGTAAGTCTAAATATGGTATTGTGGGGGCTTTACGTGCAAGGAGACAAAGGGTTTCTTATGAAATTGCTTTTTCTTTATATTTGTTGGCTATTATAATTCATTATAGTATATTTTCATTTGTGAGTGAGTTTAATTTAAGATTATTAATTATTTATTTACCTTTTTTAGTAATAATTATTGCTGAATTAAATCGTGCGCCTTTTGATTTTGCTGAAGGTGAAAGTGAGTTAGTTAGTGGTTACAATGTTGAATATGCTAGTGTTGCTTTTGTTTTGTTGTTTTTAAGTGAGTATGGTAGATTAATTTTTTTTAGGGTTATAAGATCAATATTATTTTTTAAGTTTTCAATAATTGTTAGTTTTATGGTTTTTTCTATTATTGTATTTATTCGTAGGTCTTATCCGCGTTTTCGTTATGATAAAATAATAACTATATTTTGATTCAAATTTTTGCCTATTTCATTAATTTTTTTATTTTATTTTTTTGTATTATTTGTATAAAAATTTATAAATTAATCAAGTATTTTTTTTAGATATTTTTATGTTTGTATTTTTTTTACAGTTTTTGTTGTATTTTAAAGAGGGAATGTTAAATAGTTTAGTTAAAAAATTTTTAGGGGGTTTAATTGATGTGTTTAGTTATAGTAGTGTTTTGCCTATGAGTTCTGTTATTTCATTTTTTACTTTCATTGTATTGTTAATTTGTTGTTTTGGTGGTTATTTTACTTATTCGTTTACGCCTTGTGGAATAGTGGAGTTTACTTTTGTTTATGCAATAGTAGCGTGATTGAGGACGTTATTGACTTTTATTTCAAGTGAAAAATTTTCAGTTTATATAAGAAAGGGTGGGGACACTTATTTAAAAACATTTAGAATGTTATTAGTAGAAATTGTAAGTGAATTTTCTCGTCCTTTAGCTTTAACAGTTCGTTTAACTGTAAATATTATAGTTGGTCATTTAATTAGAATAATGTTGTACACTGGTATTGAGAATTTTATGGGTGAGAAATATGTGTGAGTTAGAATTTTAGCTATTATATTGGAATGTTTTGTTTTTTTTATTCAAAGATATATTTTTTCACGTTTGATTTATTTATATTTAAATGAGTAATTTAAATAGTTTTGAGATGTTAACTTAAGTTTAAAGTGTCAAATTTTTAATTTGAAAATGTATTATACACATCTTAAAGTTAAGTTTAATATAAAAAGTTAATATAGCATAAGAAGTGCATTTGTTTTAAGCGCAAAAGATATAAGTTAACTAATGAGTTCAATACAAGTCTTCTAAATTTGTTTTAGGTTTTACCTGCTCATTTTTGTTTATTTTTTTAATGGTGTTTGTGGTTTTTTTAAGTTTGTTAAGATTAATTACTAATAATATTTTAATTTGATGAAGAATTTTTTTATTGATAACTTTGGTTTTTGTAATATTAAATAAACAAACCAATAGTTTTAGGAGATTGTTTAATTATTTTGTAATGCAGGAAAGATTGGGTTTATTATTTTTAATATTTTCATTTGGTTATTTACAATTGTTAATTGTCATGTTTAAGATTGGTATGGCGCCTTTTCATTTTTGAATTTTTAGGGTAACAAACGGGGTATTTGGTTTTAATTTAATGTGGTTTTTAACTTTTCAAAAATTGCCATTTTTATTAATTTTTTTACAAATAATGGTGGCTAAATTAATTTTTTTCTTAATGGTCGGTTTGTTTTTTTGTTTATTTCAAATGTTATTAGTTAAAACTTATAAAAATTTGTTAATTTTATCTTCAACTGAGTCGTTTAATTGAATTACGTTGGGGTTTGTAATGTCATTTTTTAATGTTTTATTTATTTTTTTATATTATTTTGTACTAATATTAATAGTAATTCCTAAATTTGAGATGATTAATGTTAGAAATTTAATTGGTTGAGAAACTATATTGGTATTCATAAATTTGCCGTTTAGTGTTAATTTTTTTGTAAAAATTTTTTCTTTAAGTGAAATTTTAAAAGTCCAAGGTGTGGGAATTTTGTTATTATTGTTTATGATGTTTTTTTCGGCTTTGTCTTTAAGATTTTGAATGGTTAATTTAAGAACGAAATATTACAAAATAATTAAGTATAATAAAAGTATTTTTATATTTATTGTTCCATTAACATTAATAATTTTGTTGTAAAATAAAGATTTCATTAGTAAAATTTATTATATTATCTTGATAAGGTAAAGTTCTTAGGATGAAATAATAAATTAAATTAAAAATGTTAAATAGATTTTACTATGTTTGATTACGGTTCAAAAAGATATACATTTTAAATTGTGTAATTTAGTTTAGAAAGAATATTTATTTTTGGTGTAAAAGGGTTTAATTACAAAATTTCATTAGTTTAATTTTAAAATATAACTCTGAAGAAGTTAAGATTTATGAGATAATTAAAAATAAAAATAATATAATAAATTTTATAACATCAATATTGGTTACTTTACCTACAAGAAAAACGTTAACGGTAAATTGAAATTACGGCAGTATACTGGGTATAGTTTTAATGTTTCAAATTTTGACTGGTACATTTTTGGCTTTTTATTATACTGCTGACGGTGCTGCGGCGTTTAGGGCAGTTCAATATATTATATATGAGGTAAATTATGGTTGAATTTTTCGTTTGTTTCATTCAAATGGTGCTAGTTTATTTTTTATTTTTTTATATTTGCATATTTTTAAAGCTTTGTTTATAATAAGTTATCGTATAAAAAGGGTTTGAATGTCGGGGTTAACTATTTATTTGTTAGTAATAATAGAAGCTTTTATAGGGTATGTATTGGTATGGGCACAGATAAGTTTTTGAGCAGCGGTTGTTATTACTAGGTTGTTAAGTGTAATTCCTGTGTGGGGGCCTTCTATTGTAATATGAATTTGAAGGGGTTTTGGGGTTACAAGAGCTACTTTAAAGTTTTTTTTTGTAATTCATTTTTTATTACCTTGGGGGTTGTTGGTGTTAATTATGTTACATTTAATTTTTTTACACAGCACTGGTAGAACGTCTAGAATTTATTGTCACGGGGATTATGATAAAATTAGGTTTGGACCCGAATACTGAAATAAAGATGCCTATAATATAGTATTTTGGTTTGTTTTTGTGGTATTTACTTTATTATACCCATATAGTTTGGGTGATCCTGAAATGTTTATTGAAGCTGACCCTATAATAAGGCCGGTGCATATTGTACCTGAGTGGTATTTTTTGTTTGCTTATGCTATTTTACGTGCCATTCCTAATAAAATTTTAGGTGTTTTAGCATTGTTAATAAGAATTGTTATTTTTTATTTTTTTGCTTTAGTAAATAACTATACTTCACCATTGGGTAAACTTAATAAATTTTTGGTTTGTAGATTTATTGTTTCTGCTGTGTTTTTGAGATGGTTGGGTCAATGTTTGGTAGAAGAACCTTATACAATGTTAAGACCGGTGTTTTCAGTAATTTATTTTGTTTTAGTTTTATTATTATTAATAGTGTTTTATTTTAGTAAAAAATTGTTTATTTAAAAATTTGTAAGTTAAAACATAATTAGTATATAAAATACGTTAGATTTAGGTTCTAAAAATAAATTTATGTTATTTATCATAATTTTCATATTTTAAGATTATCTAGTTATGCTTATTATATATTTTTTGCTTCGTTGGGTTTAACTAGTTCGTTGGTTATTTTTTTTAAGTATGGTTTAGTTGTACCGTTTATTTTTAGTTTGTTTACTGTGTTATTAATTTCTTTTGCTTGAGGTAAAGATATCTCTATGGAAGGTTTAAGGGGGTATCATAATTTTTTTGTAATAGATGGTTTCAAGTTTGGTGTAGTATTATTTATTTTTAGAGAGTTTATGTTTTTTTTTAGTATTTTTTGAGTTTTTTTTGATGCGGCATTAGTGCCTGTGCATGAGTTAGGTGAAAGTTGATCGCCGATAGGGATACATTTGGTTAATCCATTTGGGGTACCTTTATTAAATACTATTATTTTATTAAGCAGAGGGGTTTCTGTAACTTGGGCTCATCATAGTTTATTAAGAAATAAAAGTTGTACTAATAGAATGGTTTTAACTTGTATTTTGGCTGTGTATTTTACTAGAATCCAAATAATAGAATATAAAGAAGCAAGGTTTTCTATGTCAGATGGTATTTTCGGCAGTATTTTTTATTTGTCTACGGGTTTTCACGGTATTCATGTTTTATGTGGGGGGTTGTTTTTGGGATTTAATTTATTACGTTTGTTAAAATCTCATTTTAATTATAATCACCACTTAGGGATAGAATTTGCCATTTTGTATTGACACTTTGTTGATGTGGTTTGATTATTTTTATTTGTTTTTGTTTATTGATGATCATATTGCTATGTTAGTTTATATTAGAATATGTAACTTGTAATTACAGGGATTAATTAGCATTGGTTGAATTTTTATTATTAAGGTTTATATTTTTTTTTAAACCGGTTTTGTTTTTTTTGTTTATTGTGATGTTTAGTTTTGTTTTATTTAAAAATATTGCGTGAAGTGGGGTATTTTTTGTAGTGGATTCCAATGTTTTTGTGTTGTTGATTTTTATAATAATTTTTATTTATGGTGTTGTTTTAATTAGAGAAAAAAATTTTAATTTATTAATATTAAGTGCTATTTTAATTATAATTTGTTTGTTTTTTTTTATTTCTAGTAATATATTAATGTTATATATGTATTTTGAGTTATCTATATTTCCAATTTTAATTATAATTTTGGGTTTTGGTTCACAAATTGAAAAAATTAATTCAGGTTATTATTTATTGTTTTATGCTGCTATTTGTTCTTTTCCTTTTTTATTTATTTATTATAAAAGTATATTTATATTCACAACGTGTTATTTTGATTTTAATATTTCATGGGAGTTGTTTTTTATTTTAAGATTGAGATTTATAATAAAATTTCCTGTTTATTTTTTACATTTGTGATTACCTAAAGCCCACGTAGAGGCCCCCACCACTGCTAGTATGTTATTGGCCGGGTTGTTATTGAAGCTAGGGACTGCTGGATATTTACGTATTTTAGGTTCTATAAATTTTGTTTATAATAATTTTTGAGTTATTATCGCTTTATTGGGTATAATTCTAGCTTCATTTAGGTGTGTATTTCAAAGAGATGCTAAGTCATTAGCAGCTTATTCTTCGGTTACGCATATAAGTTTTTTATTGTTAACAATAATTTATATTATAATAAGTAGTAAGGTTAGCGGGTTAATAATAATGTTGGCTCACGGTTATACGTCTACATTGATATTTTATTTGATTGGGGAATTTTATCACACCACTTCAACCCGTATGGTGTATTTTTTAAATAGTTTTTTTACTTCAAGGATTTTTTTTGGTATTATTTTTTCTTTGGTTTTTTTATCTAATAGTGGTGTACCCCCATCATTGTCATTTTTATCTGAATTTATAATTATTGTTAATAGAATGGTTGTAAGAAAATTATTTTTTTTTATAATTTTTGTGTATTTTTTAGTTTCATTTTATTATTCATTATTTTTAATTGTGTGTTGTATAATGGGTAAAAATTTTATTAATATCAATAATTTTAATATTGGGGTTGCTCTATCAACTGTGGTGATAATATTTAATGTTTTTTGATTATCTTTATTTTTTTAATAGTATAAATATGAAAAATATAATCGGTTATATTTTACCTTTTTGAAATTATAAGAGAAAAATTTTTATTGGAAGAAAAATTCCTCTTATATTAATATATATAAAAAGTATCAAGGTGGTTTGTCGGTTTGATTAGAAAGATCTAATCATAAAGATATTGGGACATTATATTTTTTGTTTGGTTTGTGATCAGGTATAGTGGGAACAAGTTTGTCATTAATTATCCGTTTAGAATTGGCCAAACCGGGATTATTGTTAGGCAATGGTCAATTATATAATTCTATTATTACTGCTCATGCGATTTTAATAATTTTTTTTATGGTCATGCCTACAATAATTGGTGGGTTTGGTAATTGAATGGTGCCTTTAATATTGGGTGCTCCGGATATAAGGTTTCCTCGTTTAAATAATTTAAGATTTTGATTATTACCTACAGCTATGTTTTTAATTTTGGATTCAGCTTTTGTAGATATAGGTTCGGGAACTAGTTGAACAGTTTATCCTCCTTTAAGGACTTTAGGTCACCCGGGGAGAAGTGTTGATTTGGCTATTTTTAGTTTACATTGTGCTGGATTAAGATCAATTTTAGGTGGGATTAATTTTATATGTACTACTAAAAATTTACGTAGTAGTTCAATTTCTTTGGAGCATATAAGATTGTTTGTTTGAACTGTATTTGTTACAGTGTTTTTATTAGTGTTGTCTTTACCTGTTTTGGCAGGTGCTATTACTATATTATTAACCGATCGTAATTTAAATACTTCTTTTTTTGACCCTAGTACAGGGGGTAACCCGTTAATCTATCAGCATTTATTTTGATTTTTTGGACACCCTGAAGTTTATATTTTAATTTTGCCTGCATTTGGTATTATTAGACAGTCTACATTATATTTAACAGGTAAAAAAGAAGTATTTGGTTCATTGGGCATGGTGTATGCTATTTTAAGAATTGGGTTAATTGGTTGTGTAGTTTGAGCTCACCATATGTATACTGTGGGTATAGATTTGGATTCACGGGCTTATTTTACTGCTGCAACGATGGTAATTGCTGTACCCACGGGTGTTAAAGTTTTTAGATGATTGGCCACATTGTTTGGTATAAAAATAATTTTTCAGCCACTTTTATTGTGAGTCTTGGGATTTATTTTTTTATTTACAATTGGGGGTTTAACTGGTGTTGTATTGTCGAATTCAAGTTTAGATATTATTTTGCATGACACATATTATGTGGTTAGTCATTTTCATTATGTGTTAAGATTGGGGGCTGTATTTGGTATTTTTACAGGTATTAGTTTATGGTGAACTTTTATAACAGGATATGTTTATAATAAGTTAATAATGTCTGTGGTTTTTGTATTAATGTTTATTGGTGTAAATTTAACATTTTTTCCATTACATTTTGCAGGTTTACACGGTTTTCCTCGTAAATATTTGGATTATCCGGATGTATATTCGGTTTGAAATGTTATGTCTTCGTATGGTTCTATGATTAGAGTATTTGCTTTATTTTTGTTTCTCTATACGTTGATTAATTCTTTTGGGAGAAGAAAGGTTATAATAAGTGATCAATTTATTAATAGAAGTCCAGAGTATAGAATAAGAAGGTATGTTTTTGGACATAGTTATCAATCTGAAATTTATTTTAGATGTTCTGTTATAAAATTATAAAACTTTTAGTATATTTTAGTATTTTTAATTGCAAATTAAAAGGTTAAAAGTTTTTAAATAAATAAATAAGATAGGATAAGTAAGTCTGTTAGGTTCATACCCTAAGGGTGTTTTCTCTTGTTAAATTAAAAGTTTTAGTATAAAAATTTTAGTATAAACTATTGTCAATAGTTAGGTGGAAACTTTAAAATTGAGTAAAGTTCTTTAGTATAAATTAGTATGTTTGATTTCCAATCAAGGGGTTTAAAGAATTAATTGGAAATTATTTTCAGGGTTATAATTTAAATTTTTCAAATAGATTGTTTTCTAGTTATATAGATTGATTTCATAGATTTAATTGCAGGTTATTGTTGGGTGTTTTGGTTTTTGTTGTTTTGTTATTTGTTTATTTAATAATAAATAATTATTATTTTAAAAGAAAAAAAATTGAGTATCAATTTGGTGAATTATTGTGTAGAGTGTTCCCTACTTTAATTTTGTTAATACAAATAATTCCGTCTTTAAGATTGTTATATTATTATGGTTTGATAAATTTAGATAGAAATTTGACAATTAAAGTAACGGGACATCAATGATATTGAAGGTATGAATTTAGGGATATTCCTGGTTTGGAGTTTGATTCGTATATGAAGTCGTTGGATCAATTAAATTTGGGGGAGCCTCGTTTATTAGAGGTTGATAATCGTTGTGTAGTACCGTGCGATACTAATATTCGTTTTTGTATTACTTCGGCAGATGTTATTCATTCATGAGCTTTGCCTTCAATGTCAATTAAATTAGATGCAATAAGGGGTATTTTAAGAACGTTATGTTATAGTTTCCCGATGGTTGGTGTATTTTATGGACAGTGTTCAGAAATTTGCGGAGCTAATCACAGATTTATGCCTATTGCAGTTGAGGTTACGTTGTTGGATAATTTTAAGAGGTGATGTTATTTAAATATGGATTAAATTAAAGCTATTTAGTTTAAAAAAAATTTTTATTTGTGGTATAAAAGATATTATAGCTATAAAATTGTAAATTTTTTATTAGTAGGTATTGCATACCGTTTAAAGAGAATTTTATAAAAATAAAATATAGAATTAAAAGGTAGAATTTTTATTATTTTTATTGTTTCATAATAAAAATTATAAAATTTAGGGTTGAAAAGTCGACTTTTAAGATATCTGTTTGTTTTGTAGGTTTATTAGAAATTTATATAAAAAGAAATTTGTGTATAAAAAGTAAAAGTTGAAGTATTTGTTTGTTTAGTTTTATAACTGTTTATAATTATTTATTTAAATTAATGTTAAGAAAAAATAAAATTTATTAAGTTGTTAATAATTGAATTATTTTAAAATAAGTATGTTAATTAAATTATTTATTGTTTTATAATTTAACAAAATAACTAAAAATTTAATCAAATGTTTATTAAAGACTTAGACTTTTAGATAAAGTTTGCTTCTGCCCAATGATTATTATTAAATGGCAGTCTTAGCGTGAGGACATTAAGGTAGCAAAATAATTTGTGCTTTTATTGAGTTCCAGTATGAATGAAGTTATTGGTTAATTATTTTTTTGTTTTGTAAAAGAATTTAATTTAATATAAAAAAATATTGTTATAGTAACACAAAGATAAGTCTTCGGAAATTCTGTTTTAAAATTAATTTTATTTTATTAATTTTAAAAATTTTCTAGGGCAGAATCTTATATAATTTATATAATCTATTGATAAATATAAGAATTACTCCGGAGTTAACAGAAAATCATACCCAATCTAGTTCTTATAGTAAGGTAAGTTTTACATCGATGTTGTATTTGAGTTTATTAAAAAAGGAGAAAATTTAAGTTTTAAGACTGTTCTTCTTTTAATTAATTTAACGTGATATTAGTTTAATTCATTGTGAGATAGAATTGTTTATCTTGGTTGTTATTAAGTAAAAGTTTTAATAGTACGAAAGGAAAATTAAAAAAAGTTTTAAACTTTTAGAAGAATGAAATTCTTTATTTTAAATTTGTTGTTTGTGGCATTGTTTGCAGTGGTTTTATTGTTGGCTTTATATGCATTTAATTTTATTATAAGTGTGAAAAAAAATGATTTGTTAAAGGTTGGAGCTTTCGAAAGAGGATTTGTTAGAGTTGGTAAAATTCAGAATTCTTTTAGAATTCATTTTTTTGTTATAATGTTAATATTCGTAATTTTCGATTTGGAAATTGTTATGTTTTTAGGTTTATTAATTTCTGATATAAGATCATTGGTAAGATTTTTTATGTTAATATTATTTATTTTTGGTGGTTTTTATATGGAATGATGATATGGTAAATTGGTTTGAGTAGTTTAGTTAAAATAAATTTAATTATTAATATTATGGTTTATTTGATATCAATTAGTTTTTTTATAATTTTAATGATAATTATGATTATACCTGTAATAAAATTAAGTTTATTGCTTTTAGAGTGGGATTTTTTGTCTTTAAAATTCGATTTTTATTTTAATAGAATTTTATTTTCTTTTATTTTAGGGTTGGTAACTTTAAGGGTTTTGGTGTTTAGGACTTATTATTTACACGGTGAATTAAATTTTAATTATTATTATTTTGTATTGTTAATTTTTGTAGGCAGTATGTTTATATTAAATTATAGTAGAAGGATTTTTACTATATTGTTGAGGTGAGATTTACTAGGAATTTCAAGGTTTTTTTTGGTATTATTTTATAATAATTGAGATAGTAATTCTGGGGCCATAAATACAGCTTTAACTAATCGTATTGGTGATTTTTTCATTTTTAGGTTTTTTAGGGGGGTATTATTTTATGGATATTATTTTTTAAGTTTTGAAATATTGTGTAGTTCAATAATTTTATTGTTGTTGTTAACTTCATTTACAAAAAGAGCTCAGTTTCCTTTTAGGAGATGGTTACCTAAGGCTATAAGTGCCCCCACACCTGTAAGTTCATTGGTTCACAGTAGAACTTTAGTAACAGCTGGTTTAATTTTATTAATAAATTTTAGTAAAGCTATATTAAGTAATAATGTAATAATTATTATTTTATTGATTGGTTTATTTACAATGTTTTTTTCTAGGGTGGCCGCAATGGTTGAGGAAGATATAAAAAAGGTTGTTGCTTTAAGAACTTTGTCCCAAATAGGATTTTCAATAACAACGTTGGGTTTGGGAATAAGGTTTGTGGCTTTTATTCATTTGGTTAGGCATGCTTTGTTTAAAAGTTGTTTATTTATACAAGTGGGTTATATTATTCATAGTAATTATGGTCAACAAGATGGGCGTGGTTATGGTAATAATGGTAATTTACCAATTTTTATGCAATTACAATTGTTAATTACGTTGTTTTGTCTGTGTGGTTTAATATTTTCTAGGGGTATAGTAAGAAAAGATTTAATTTTGGAGTTATTTTTTATAAATAATTATATAATGATTTTAAGTTTAATGTTTTTTATTTCTATTTTTTTAACATTCGGTTATAGGTATCGTTTGTGGAAAAGGTTTTTTTTAAGATTTAGTAAAGTGGTTAGTGTTTTTAGGACCACCTTAGTTATAAATTTTTTAAGTTTAGGTTTAGTAGTTTTTTCTGTGGTTTTTTTATGATGATTAAATTATAATTTATTATTAATACCAAGTTTATTTTTATATTTGGATTTTTATGTACCTTTATTTTATGTAGTATTAATCATTTTATTAAGGTATTTAGTATTTAAAATGTTAATTAAAGAATTTGCTTATAAGTTTTTGGTAGATTATTTAGCTAAAAATGTGATTTATAAAATAAAAAATTTAAAATTTATGGATAATAATTTAAATAAATTTGGATATATGGGTTTTAATTTTTTAGGAATTTTTAGGACTTTATTTACCGGTTACATAAGAGCTTTTAAGTATAATAATTTAATTATTTTAATATTTTTTTTATTTTTATTTTTATAAGTAGGGACTATAATTTAAGTTTAAAATATGTAATTTGCATTTACAAAATTTTAGTTCTATTAAATTAAGGGATAAATTTTAATTTTTAAAAGAATGAAATATAATATATAATATATATATATATATTATATTAAATTAATATAATATATTGTATAAAAATGAAATCTATGATTTCATCATTATTATGAAAAAAGTAAAACACAGTTAAATACAATAAGAATTAAAAATATGAATGTTAATAATGAATATTTTTTTAAAATTATTGGGCTGTGTTTTACCTTTATTTTATAATAATCCCATATATATATATGATATTATAGTTATTTTTGGCAGTGTGTGGTTTATTTAAAATATAATATTTGGGTTATTAAGATTTTATCACTGATTTTTTTTATTAAACTTTTAGTTTAATTAGAATTTTTCATTTACACTGAAAGGGTTAAAAGTTTTATTTTTATATTTTTTTTGGGGGTATCTTTGTTAAGTGGTGTATTAAGTTATATAAATATAGATCCTATAAAGAGAAGATTTTTTTTAATTTTAAGAATATTAATATGTATGCCAATATTATCTTTTAGTGGGTACGTGTGATTTTCTTATTTTATTTGTTTATTGTTTTTAAGAGGTATTTTTGTAATTTTGGTTTATTTTTCTAGGTTGTCTAAAATTAATTTGGTAAAAAGGTATTTGGTATTATTAAGGTTATTATTAAGATTGTTTGTCATTAAGATTTCTTACAATAGTATGCTATATAATGTGAGTTTAAATGTTTTTTATTATAGTATTTTTTGAGTTATAATTGTTTTTATTTTGTTAATTTTATTATTTTTTATAAATTTTACCAGTTATTTTTTAAATTTTTCGGGTGCATTGCGGAAAGTTTAGAATTTTAATATAAAGTTTTATACAGATTTTATTAAATTTGAATATTAAAAATTATTTTTATGTTTATTAGATTGTTTACGTTGTTCTTTAAGTGACATCGTTTTATTTTTATTTTAATTGCTTTGGAGTTTATAATAATAAGTTTATTTATAAAATTTATGGGTTTGTTAACAGAAATAATGTTTTTTTATTTTATGTGTTTTTCTGTAATTTCCAGGATTTTAGGTATAATTGTAATGGTAGGTGGTATAAAATTTTACGGTAGTGATCAATGTATTTATTAAAAGGTAAATATTATTATTTATAGATTTAAGTTAAGTTTAAACTATTAATTTTCAAAATTAAAAATATTAATCTATAAAATTGATTTATGAAGGTGATTAAGTTAATTATTTAAATAAGAGGCTTTAGTATAACAGTAGTATAATTTATTTTCAATAAATAGGTGTTAAGTCTTATTATAAAGATTGCTTTTATAGATTTAAAATTTGATTATGGTTTATAAATTGTTAAAATAGTATTATTTAATTTTAATTTATTGAGTGGGCAATAAAAATTTACCCCGGTAATTAATTGTTTGTATAATACTTGTTCCAGAATAATCGGCTAGGCTTGTTAAAATTTAAACTTTATTTTGTTTTAATTATAATTTTTATTTAAAGTTTAAAAAATCATAGGTTAAATTTTGATTTTTAAAAAAGTTAAGTTATAATTTTAAATTTTGATAAACGAATTAGATTAGTACCTAATTAGACAAAAATTAAAAGAGCAGAAGTAAAGTAGTATTTAAACTGAAAGAATATTGGCAGATTTTCTAAATTATCTTTGGAGGTTGAGTAATGATTGAGAACCCTCATTAACTACTTTTAAATTTGTCTCATGTATGATCGTTTATTTTATGCTTAAGGTATATAATAAAAAATTTTTATTTAATAAAATAGATATATATTTGGTTTATGTAGGAGTAAAATTTGACCTACAATAATTAGAATTGTGGATTTGTGTTAGAGTTAACACGATGAAAATGTAAAAGACAGTAAAAAAATTTTTATGATTTTTGAAGATTATTTAGATGTGACAATCTCTCAGTACAAATCATCCATCAATTGCCCAAAGGGGAGTAAGTTGTAGTAAAGTAGATTTAGGGGAACCTTAATCTAGTAATTGAAACTATTATTTTTTGTTTTGAAAACAAAATATAAGAAAATGTTTCTTGTAGTTTTAAGAGTTAGTTTAAATTGTAGAATTGTTGACTGTTAATCAAAAGGTTTACTCTTAAGTAAAAGAATATAGTTTAAATAAAAATGTTAGATTGTAAATCTAAAGTTAGGTTTATTCTTG